GGATCTCATCGAAAACTTACAGCAGCCTGCCAAACAAAAGCTAAGAGAAAAAAGAGCACAGGTATGACTGGCATAAAATCTACGATTGGATTCAAAAAAGCATATGCTTCGGGCAATTTGCCGAAGAAAAAACTACTCGAATAAAGGGCAGAATTAAGACAGATCAAACTAAAGATCTTAAGCATAACAGACATTTTTTGTTCTTGGAGAGAATTGCCTTTTGATTGAGTTATTGATATAAGGAAAGGGGGAGTAAGTACGGTAGGCAAAAACTACTTCTTCCTCTTTTTGCTCTTTTTGTTTGAACCCCCATAATCAAAAATTCTCAAGGAGAATCGCAAAAATCATACTTTCATACAATATCTTAATTGAATTCTATGTAATGATCAATATGTAATGATCAATCAATTCAATTGAATTCAATATCTACACATATTAAACTACGCATCTCAAAAGCCTAGTAACAATAGAATCGATTCTATAGATATTTGAAATCGAGTTGACAAACAACCAATACTTACTTAAATTTTTATAAGTGTCGAGGACAAATCGAAATGGGGCGTCGCCAAGTGGTAAGGCAACGGGTTTTGGTCCCGCCATTCGGAGGTTCGAATCCTTCCGTCCCAGAGCATTTTATTTTTATTTTCTTATTTTTTATTTTCTTATTGAATTCTATGAGACTCAAATTTTGGTTTTAACTTTCATTGAATCTTTCAGTTCTGTTTCAATTTGAATGTTAGATGGAGTGTGATTCTTGTTTTGAATTTTGATCTTCGACAAATCTTTTTTTTTTAGTGAACAAAGGAGGAATCGAGATATGAAAGAATCTCTATTCCCCATCCCATTTTTCTATCCCATAAAAGAGGCGGCCTCGATTAGTAATAGTAATTTGTAATTCATTTGTTTTTTTTTTTGTTTTTTGTGGGTCTCTTGGATCCTAACCAACTAACCTAAGGAGGTTGGTCCTAATTCAATTCGCTCAATAGGATGTCTTTGTCCAAATCTCATTAACAAACAAACAAGTAACCGATTTGTTTTCTTTGAATATTTTTTTGAAGTATTTCGGGTTTGGCTCTAATGAAAAATGAGAAATCTATATAGCGCTGTGGTGATTTATCAATTTTATTTACTTTAGAGCAAGATTAGATTGTCGAAAGGGTAATGACTCCGGAGTTAAACAATATGAAAATGAAATGAAACAATTTTCATTTCTGAAATTCAATATTTTTCAAATAAATATTGAAATATGAATATAGATTATTGATATTATGTTTCCGAAGGGATCTTGCTAAGACTTCTTCAGAAAAATCTTTACCTCAGCTATCTAATCTATAATTCTATAATACTAATTTATCTAGAATTCTTTATATATAGAAATAGAATTTATATATAGAAATATAAATAGAGAAAACTTATAGATCATGATGTCTACACATCAACCGAACCAATAATAGAACCTATGACTATTCATGATTCCATAATTGAATCAAGTCCATACCGGTTCCAAATTAAAATTATAGGAATGTTATGGTAAAACTTCGTTTGAAACGATGTGGTAGAAAGCAACGTGCGACTTGAAGGCCACGATCCGTTGTGGATTGTTACATCCACCATTTGATATAGGAATGAAGATGCTCTTGGCTCGACATCATTTGTTCTGTTCCACGAGAACCCTTGTTGGGTTTTCATGGAAATAGTTCATGATGAAGCTCGAGTAGTTAGTTTTTTTTTTGGGGGGCAGGGATCTAGGGTTAATGCCAATCAATAAATTGGAACAACTTCGTAAACATATCTTCGATATAGAAAGAATCCAATTCGAGGAAGTTTCCAAAAATAGACTTGATCAAACTTTTTCGATCCGAAGTGTATCATGCGGGAATCCACCGTCTGTAGGATTCTTTGGTAGAAAGAAATAAAAAAAAGGTATGTTGCTGCCATTTTGAAAGGAAAGTCTTAAGAAACACCGAAGTAATGTCTAAACCCAATGATTCAAAACAAACTATCAAAGGATCCCAGAACAAGCAAACGCCGTTTTAATTGTCTCAATCACTGGATCAGACGGAAGAATCCAAATTCATTTGATTTTAAACGAGACAAGCATAGGGGGAGTAAAGACCGCTCAAGAAATGAAATTTTCTAAAACTTTTTATTTGAGAATTATCCAATTTGAGTTATGAGAGTAGGAATGATTTATTTTTCATTTTTATGAAGGAAGAAGCAAAAAATTAAATCAAAGTCTAATTGATTTTTTGTTCTAATTTAGAAATTTCATACATAGGCAAAACCTCGAATCCTTCATTTTTCTCGAGCCGTACGAGGAGAAAACTTCCTATACGTTTCTAGGGGGGGTGTTGCTCGTCTACATCTATCCCAATGAGCCGTCTATCGAATCGTTGCAATTGATGTTCGATCCCGAAGAGAAGGAAAAGATCTTCGGAAATTGGGTTTTTATGATCCGATAAGGAATCAAACTTATTTAAATGTTCCGGCTATTCTATATTTCCTCGAAAAAGGTGCTCAACCTACAGGAACTGTTCAGGATATTTTAAAGAGGTCGGGGGTGGAACTTCGTCCTAATCAAGCGAAATTCAATTAAGGAAAAAATTTGGGAAATACAAAAATAGAAGATCAAAGTTAGACTTATAACTACCCTTTTTGTATTTCCTGCTCTATTTGTATATCTTTTTTAGATTTATCATTGCTTCCGTTGAATTCTGTTTTTATATTGAATTGAAAAAGCCTTTATTTCATTTCAATTTCATTATGAAAGTTTTCTTTTTATTTATTTTTTAATTTCTTACACTTTTTTGTATCTAGATTCTATATCTAGTGCCAATACAAGTCCTTTTGTTTTATTTTCATTCATTTAAATGAATATATGAATTATTCATATATTAGTTATTAGTATTTTTTTTTTTTTTCCATTTTTCAATTGAACCAATTTCAATTGAAAATGGAATTTCTTTCGTTTTTTCTATTGGGTTTTTTCTCAACATTTCTATTGACAACAGCGTATCAAACAAATATAATTCATTTTAATTGTCAATTTAAGTAAAGATAAGTGAAGTGGATCTATTTTTTGTTTCAAAAAAATTGTCATTTAGAAAATGTGTGTGTGTTTTTTTTTTTTAGATTTCTTTGTTCAACAGTTTGACTGAATCGTCTTCTTTTTTTGTTTTTGTATTCGGATTGTATCTATACAGTCTCTACTAGAATTCCCCAATTCTATATTTTTTTCGGGTTGCTAACTCAACGGTAGAGTACTCGGCTTTTAAGTGCGACTAGGATCTTTTACACATTTGGATGAAGTGAGGGATTCGTCTATACCATCGGTAAAGCTTGGAAGACCGCGACTGATCCTGAGGGGAAATGGATGTTAAAAACAGCATGTCGTATCAACGGAGAGTTCTGAGAATATTTCAGTCTTACTAGATCGGTATAAGGCCGTGTTCGAATTCTTAGAACCGAACAAAATGAAAATCCTAGTTAGGTCGAATGAATAAATGGATAAGGCTAGGGCTTCAATTCAATTCTGGGGAAAGAAAAAGCAACGAGCTTTGGTTCTTAATTTGAATGATTCCCGAGCTAATTAGACGTTAAAAATCAAAATAGATTAGTGCCCGCGGCGGGAAGGGGGTTCTCGCCTCACGAGTGGATTCTTTATTTTTTTGTAATGAATCCTACTTATTCTGGAATGGAGATTAGTGTGTAAAAGAAAAAGTATGTTGATAAAGAAAGTTTTTCCGAAATCAAAAGAGCGATTCGGTTTTCAAAATAAAGGATTTCTAACCATCTGATTATCCTATTCTAAAATTCCTATAATATAGATCGATGAAATGGAATGGGGGAGTCTAAGGAGAGTCTAGCGAATCCGTTTAAAGTTTACCAGGTTCCGAGGTATTTCTTATTCGAACTCTATTTATTATTACTATATATAAATATAAATACCTTGTTTTGACTGTATCGCACTATGTATCATTTGATAACCCTCAAAATCTTCTGCCTTTGGTCCAAATCCAAATTAAAATGGAGCAAATTCAAAGATATTTACAGCCAGAGAGATCTCAACAACACAACTTCCTATATCCACTTCTCTTTCAGGAGTCTATTTATGCACTTGCTCATGATCGTGGTTTAAATAGGTCGATTTCTTTTAAAAATACCGGGTATGAAAAAAAATTGAGTTTTCAAATTGTGAAACGCTTAATTACTCGAATTTATCAACAGATCTATTTTACTACTTATTCTTCTAACAAAAGTCAAATTTTTGGGCCCAACAAGAGTTTGTATTCTAAACTGCTATCAGAGGGGTTTGCTTTTATTGTGGAAATTCCGTTTTCTTTACGATTCATATTAGAGCGCAAAAAAATATTAAAATCTCAGAATTTACGATCAATTCATTCAATATTTCCTTTTTTAGAGGACAATTTCTCACATTTAAATTATGTATTAGATATACTAATACCCTACCCCCCTCATCTGGAAATCTTGGTTCAAACTCTTCGCTTTTGGGTGAAAGACGCTTCTTCTTTGCATCTATTACGATTCTTTCTCCACGAGTATTGCAATTTTAATATTTTCATTACTCCAAAGAGGGCCCGTTCCCCTTTTTTAAAGATAAATCAAAGATTTTTCTTCTTCTTATATAACTCTTATGTATGTGAATACGAATCCATTTTTTTATTTCTCCGTAACCAATCTCTTCATTTACGATCAACCAGTTTTGGAGCCCTTTTTGAACGAAACATTTTCTATGGAAAAATAGAATGCTTTGTAAAAGTCTTTGCTAAGGATTTTAAGGCAAACCTATGTTTGCTCAAGGATGCGGATCTTTCCATGCATTATTTTAGGTATCGGGGAAAATCAATTCTGGCTTCAAAAGGAACGCTTCTTTTGATGTCTAAATGGAACTATTATTTTGTCAATTTTTGGCAATGTTCTTTTTGTTTGTGGTTCCATACTGAAAGAATCTATATAAGTCAACTATCCAGCCATTCCCT